GTTGATGTAGCTTAACAACAAAGCAAAGCACTGAAAATGCTTAGATGGATTTTTCTAATCCCATAAACAAAAGGTTTGGTCCTGGCCTTATAATTAGTTGGAGGTAAGATTACACATGCGAATATCCATATACCGGTGTAAAATCCCTTAAAGAATTATCTTAAATTTAAGGAGAGGGTATCAAGCACATAAAATAGCTAAAGACACCTTGCCTAGCCACACCCCCACGGGACTCAGCAGTGATAAATATTAAGCAATGAACGAAAGTTTGACTAAGCTATACCTCTAAGGGTTGGTAAATTTCGTGCCAGCCACCGCGGTCATACGATTAACCCTAACTAATTACCCTCGGCGTAAAACGTGTTAACTGAACAGATAATAAATAGAATTAAAACTCAACTAATATGTGAAAATTCATAGTTAGAATCTAAATACAACAACGAAAGTAATTCTAAACCTTTCATTAAGCACGATAGCTAAGATCCAAACTGGGATTAGATACCCCACTATGCTTAGCCCTAAACCAGAATAATTGTACAACAAAATTATTTGCCAGAGAACTACTAGCCATAGCTTAAAACTCAAAGGACTTGGCGGTACTTTATATCCATCTAGAGGAGCCTGTTCTATAATCGATATACCCCGATCTACCTCACCATCCCTTGCTAATTCAGCCTATATACCGCCATCTTCAGCAAACCCTCAAAAAGGAGTAAAAGTAAGCAAGAGAACAATCATAAAAACGTTAGGTCAAGGTGTAGCCAATGGAATGGGAAGTAATGGGCTACATTTTCTATCCAAGAACATTACGATACCCTTTATGAAACTAAAGGACAAAGGAGGATTTAGTAGTAAATTAAGAATAGAGAGCTTAATTGAATAGAGCAATGAAGTACGCACACACCGCCCGTCACCCTCCTCAAGTTAAATCTACTTAACTATAAATAATAACAAGTAACAAATTTATTAGAGGAGATAAGTCGTAACAAGGTAAGCATACTGGAAAGTGTGCTTGGAATAATCACAGTGTAGCTTAACATAAAGCATCTGGCCTACACCCAGAAGAATTCATAAAAATGAACACTTTGAACTAACTCTAGCCCCAACACCTTCATATATAACTATATTATTTCATAAAACAAAACATTCATAATTTTAAAGTATTGGAGAAAGAAATTTACTATAAGGAGCTATAGAGCAAGTACCGCAAGGGAAAGATGAAAGATTAGTTAAAAGTAAAATCAAGCAAAGATTAAACCTTGTACCTTTTGCATAATGAATTAACCAGAAATCTCCTAACTAAAAGAATTTAAGCTAGGAACCCCGAAACCAAACGAGCTACCTAAAAACAATTTTAAGAATCAACCCGTCTATGTAGCAAAATAGTGGGAAGATTTTTAGGTAGAGGTGAAAAGCCTAACGAGCTTGGTGATAGCTGGTAACCCAAAAAATGAATTTAAGTTCAACTTTAAATTTACTCAAAGAACCTAAAAATCTTAATGTAAATTTAAATTATAGCCAAAAGAGGGACAGCTCTTTAGGAACGGAAAAACCTTAAATAGTGAATAAACAATATCATCATTTAACCATTGTAGGCCTAAAAGCAGCCACCAACAAAGAAAGCGTTCAAGCTCAACATAAATATACCAACAATCCCATAATTTAAATAAATTCCTAAATTACAAATTGGGTTATTCTATATATCTATAGAAGAAATACTGTTAATATGAGTAACAAGAACTTATTCTCCAAGCACAAGTGTATAACAACCCGGATAACCATTGTTAGTTATCAACTAATAGAGTATAACCATAAATAAACTCATCTAAAATTAATTTGTTAGCCCAACACAGGAGTGCTCTAAGGAAAGATTAAATAAAATAAAAGGAACTCGGCAAACTAGAACCCCGCCTGTTTACCAAAAACATCACCTCTAGCATAACAAGTATTAGAGGCATTGCCTGCCCAGTGACTAAAGTTAAACGGCCGCGGTATCCTGACCGTGCAAAGGTAGCATAATCACTTGTTCCTTAATTAGGGACTAGCATGAATGGCTAAACGAGGGTTCAACTGTCTCTTATTTTCAATCAGTGAAATTGACCTCCCAGTGAAGAGGCTGGGATAACATAATAAGACGAGAAGACCCTATGGAGCTTAAATTAACAAGCTTAATTATTAACATAACCCTCCTAATGGAACAAAAACAACATCATAAGCTTAAAATTTTGGTTGGGGTGACCTCGGAGAACAAAAAATCCTCCGAAAGATTATAACAAAGACTAACAAGTCGAAGTAAATAATATATTTATCCAATTGACCCAAAACAATTTGATCAACGGACCAAGTTACCCTAGGGATAACAGCGCAATCCTATTTAAGAGTTCATATCGACAATAGGGTTTACGACCTCGATGTTGGATCAGGACATCCCAATGGTGCAGAAGCTATTAATGGTTCGTTTGTTCAACGATTAAAGTCCTACGTGATCTGAGTTCAGACCGGAGAAATCCAGGTCGGTTTCTATCTATTTACAATTTCTCCCAGTACGAAAGGATAAGAGAAATAGAGCCACCTTTACAAAAGTGCTCTTAACCTAATTTATGGATAAAACTAAATAAAGTATCTATGTAACAAATCATATTTACCTAGACCAGGTCATTAGGGTGGCAGAGCCAGGAAATTGCGTAAGACTTAAAACCTTGTTCCCAGAGGTTCAAATCCTCTCCCTAATAGTGTATTTTATTAACATCCTAACACTCCTAGTCCCAATCTTAATCGCTATGGCCTTCCTAACACTAGTGGAACGCAAAATCCTAGGGTATATACAACTACGAAAAGGCCCAAACATCGTAGGACCATACGGAATTTTACAACCATTCGCCGACGCCATAAAACTATTCATTAAAGAACCTATACAACCATTAACAACATCTATATCACTATTTATCATTGCACCAACCCTATCACTTACCCTAGCTCTTAGCTTATGAATTCCTTTACCCTTACCACATCCCCTAATTAACCTTAACTTAGGAGTTCTATTTTTCTTAGCCACATCAAGCCTCTCTGTATACTCAATTCTATGATCAGGATGAGCTTCAAATTCAAAATACTCATTATTTGGTGCCCTACGAGCAGTAGCTCAAACAATCTCATACGAAGTAACTATAGCCATCATTCTTCTCTCAGTTCTACTAATAAGCGGTTCATTCTCCCTACAAATACTTATCATAACCCAAAAACATATCTGACTAATTATCCCCGCTTGACCCATAGCCATAATATGATTCATCTCCACATTAGCAGAAACCAACCGGGCCCCATTTGACCTAACCGAAGGAGAATCTGAACTAGTCTCCGGATTCAACGTAGAATACTCTGCAGGCCCATTCGCACTATTCTTTATAGCCGAATACACTAACATTATCTTAATAAACGCATTAACATCCATCATCTTCTTAGGCCCACTCCACAACATCAACCACCCAGAACTCTACTCAACCAATTTTACAATAGAAACTTTGCTATTATCATCCACATTCTTATGAATCCGAGCATCATACCCACGATTTCGCTACGACCAACTCATACACTTACTATGAAAAAACTTCTTACCACTAACACTAGCATTCTGCATATGACATATCTCCCTACCAATATTTACAGCAAGTATCCCACCCCACCTGTAGAAATATGTCTGATAAAAGAGTTACTTTGATAGAGTAAATCATAGAGGTTCAATCCCTCTTATTTCTAGAACAAAAGGAATTGAACCTAAACCTAAGAATTCAAAATTCTTCGTGCTACCTATACACCATATCCTATCTAGTAAGGTCAGCTAATTAAGCTATCGGGCCCATACCCCGAAAACGTTGGTTTAAACCCTTCCCGTACTAATAAATCCCATCACCCTAGCCATTATTTACTCCACTATCATCTTAGGACCCTTCATTACAATATCCAGCTCCAACCTCCTACTAATATGAGTAGGGCTTGAATTTAGTCTACTAGCAATTGTTCCACTATTAATTAACAAAAAAAACCCACGATCAACTGAAGCAGCAACAAAATACTTCATCACACAAGCAACAGCATCCATAATCTTCCTACTAGCTATTATTCTCAACTACAAACAACTAGGAACCTGAACATTCCAACAACAAACAAATAATCTAACTCTTATAATAACATTAATTTCACTATCCATAAAACTTGGTCTAGCACCATTCCATCACTGACTGCCTGAAGTCACCCAAGGAATCGAACTACACACAGGATTAATCCTACTAACATGACAAAAAATTGCCCCACTATCCATTCTATTCCAAATTTACAATTTCCTAAACCCAACCATTACCCTAATCCTTGCAATTCTATCAATTTTCATTGGAGCATGAGGAGGGCTAAACCAAACACAACTACGAAAAATTATAGCATATTCATCAATCGCCCATATAGGATGGATACTAGCCATTATCCCATTCAATCCCTCCCTAACACTACTAAACCTCCTCATCTACATTATACTAACCATTACAATATTTATAATCCTAATATTAAATTCTTCCACATCCATTAGCTCAATCTCACTATTATGAAACAAAACTCCCTCAACACTTGCACTGATATCTATTACCCTGTTATCCCTAGGAGGCCTCCCTCCATTAACAGGATTTTTACCAAAATGAATTATCGTTACAGAACTCTTAAAAAACAACTGTCTAATCTGAGCAACAATAATAGCCATAATAGCCCTCCTCAACCTATTCTTCTACACACGCCTAATTTACTCAACCTCACTCACAACATTCCCAACAAACAACAATTCAAAAATAATATACTACTTCACAAACTCAAAATACAACCTCACCCTCCCACTATTAACAATTATAAGCACTATAACCCTCCCACTCTCACCCCAACTAACCATATAGAAGTTTAGGATATACAGTCCAAGAGCCTTCAAAGCTCTAAGAAAACAAACAAGTTTAACTTCTGCCAAGGACTGTAAGACTCTATCCTACATCTATTGAATGCAAATCAACCGCTTTAATTAAACTAAGACCTTGCCTAGATTGGTAGGAGTTAAACCTACGAAATTTTAGTTAACAGCTAAATACCCTATAACTGGCTTCAATCTACTTCTCCCGCTTATTAGAAAGGAGCGGGAGAAGCCTCAGTAGGGGAGTCTCCTACACCTCCGAATTTGCAATTCGACATGAATATCACCTTGAGGCTTGGTAAAAAGAGGGCTCAAACCTCTGTGTTTAGATTTACAGTCTAATGCTTACTCAGCCATATTACCTATGTTCGTAAATCGTTGACTTTTCTCTACAAACCATAAAGATATTGGAACCCTATATCTACTATTCGGAGCATGAGCAGGAATAGTAGGCACAGCACTCAGCATTCTAATCCGAGCTGAACTAGGTCAACCAGGTGCACTCCTAGGGGATGACCAAATCTACAACGTAATCGTTACCGCCCACGCATTTGTAATAATTTTCTTTATAGTAATACCAATAATAATCGGAGGCTTTGGAAACTGACTCGTACCATTAATAATTGGAGCCCCCGACATAGCATTCCCACGAATAAATAACATAAGTTTTTGACTCCTCCCTCCATCTTTCCTCCTATTACTAGCATCCTCCATAGTAGAAGCAGGAGCAGGAACAGGATGAACAGTATATCCTCCACTAGCCGGAAATCTAGCCCATGCCGGAGCATCAGTTGACTTAACAATCTTTTCACTGCATCTAGCAGGTGTATCCTCTATCCTAGGAGCAATCAACTTTATTACAACTATTATTAACATGAAACCTCCAGCAATAACTCAATATCAAACTCCATTATTTGTCTGATCAGTACTTATTACTGCTGTCCTACTACTTCTATCCCTCCCAGTATTAGCCGCAGGAATTACAATACTACTAACAGACCGAAACCTCAATACAACCTTCTTTGACCCTGCAGGAGGAGGAGACCCAATTCTCTACCAACATCTTTTCTGATTTTTTGGCCACCCAGAGGTCTACATCCTTATTCTTCCTGGATTCGGAATCATTTCACACATCGTTACCTACTACTCTGGAAAAAAAGAACCATTCGGATATATAGGAATAGTTTGAGCCATAATATCAATTGGCTTCCTAGGGTTTATTGTTTGGGCACACCACATATTCACAGTAGGCCTAGACGTAGATACACGAGCTTACTTCACATCCGCTACTATAATTATCGCTATCCCTACTGGAGTTAAAGTATTCAGCTGACTCGCAACATTACATGGAGGTAACATCAAATGATCTCCAGCTATACTATGAGCTCTTGGCTTCATCTTCTTATTTACAGTAGGAGGTCTTACAGGTATTGTCCTATCAAACTCCTCACTTGATATCGTCCTTCACGACACATACTATGTAGTAGCCCATTTCCATTACGTACTATCTATAGGAGCAGTCTTCGCTATTATAGCTGGATTCGTTCACTGATTCCCATTATTCTCAGGATATACCCTAAACGACACATGAGCAAAAGCCCACTTCGCAATTATATTTGTTGGAGTAAATATAACATTCTTTCCTCAACACTTCCTAGGTCTCTCAGGTATACCTCGACGATATTCAGATTATCCAGATGCTTACACCACATGAAACACAGTTTCCTCTATAGGCTCATTCATCTCTCTAACAGCTGTCCTTGTAATAATCTTCATAATCTGAGAAGCATTTGCCTCCAAACGAGAAGTTATAACAGTATCTTATTCCTCAACTAACTTAGAATGACTTCACGGTTGTCCACCACCTTATCATACATTCGAAGAACCTTCTTATGTTAAAGTAAAATAAGAAAGGAAGGAATCGAACCCCCTTGAATTGGTTTCAAGCCAACCTCATAACCTCTATGTCTTTCTTAATGAGATATTAGTAAAACTATTACATAACCTTGTCAAGGTTAAATTATAGACTCCAATCTATATATCTTAAATGGCTTACCCGTTCCAATTAGGCTTACAAGATGCCACATCTCCCATTATAGAAGAACTAACAAATTTCCATGATCATACACTAATAATCGTATTCCTCATTAGCTCCCTAGTTCTGTATATTATTTCACTAATATTAACAACAAAATTAACACATACCAGTACAATAGACGCCCAAGAAGTTGAAACCATCTGAACTATCCTCCCAGCTGTTATCCTTATCTTAATTGCCCTCCCATCATTACGAATTTTATATATAATAGACGAAATTAACAACCCAGTATTAACAGTAAAAACTATAGGCCACCAATGATACTGAAGCTACGAATATACTGACTACGAAGACCTATGCTTTGATTCCTACATAGTACCAACAAACGAACTAAAACCAGGCGAACTTCGACTTCTAGAAGTTGATAACCGAGTAGTCCTACCAATAGAACTACCAATCCGTATACTAATTTCATCTGAAGACGTTCTTCATTCATGAGCAGTCCCATCATTAGGACTAAAAACCGACGCAATTCCAGGACGCCTAAATCAAGCAACAGTAACATCAAATCGACCAGGATTATTTTACGGCCAATGTTCAGAAATCTGCGGGTCAAATCACAGCTTTATACCTATTGTCCTTGAAATAGTACCACTAAAACACTTTGAAAATTGATCAACTTCAATAATCTAAAATCACTATGAAGCTTAGAGCGTTAACCTTTTAAGTTAAAGTTAGAGACTTTAAATCTCCATAGTGACATGCCACAACTAGACACATCCACATGATTTATTACTATCATTTCATCACTAATCACTCTTTTCATTCTATTTCAATTAAAAATTTCTTCACAATCATTCCCCCTATCCCCATCTCCAAAAACACTAACAACACTAAAAACAAAAAACCCTTGAGAATCAAAATGAACGAAAATTTATTTGCCTCTTTCATTACCCCTACAGTAATAGGTCTACCAATCGTCGTGACCATCATTATATTTCCATCAATTCTATTCCCATCATCAGAACGTCTAATTAACAACCGTTTACACTCATTTCAACACTGACTCATTAAGTTAATTATTAAACAAATAATATTAATCCATACACCTAAAGGACGTACATGAACACTAATAATTGTTTCCTTAATTATATTTATTGGATCTACAAACCTTCTTGGCCTTCTCCCACATACATTTACACCAACCACACAACTATCTATAAACTTAAGCATAGCAATTCCACTATGAGCTGGAGCAGTAATCTTAGGATTTCGACATAAACTAAAAAGCTCATTAGCCCACTTTCTCCCACAAGGAACTCCAATTTCACTTATCCCAATACTAATTATTATTGAAACTATCAGCTTATTCATTCAACCAATAGCACTAGCAGTCCGTTTAACAGCAAACATTACTGCAGGCCACCTCCTTATGCACCTAATTGGAGGAGCTACCTTAGTCCTAATAAATATTAGCCCACCAACCGCTACAATTACATTTATTATTCTCCTGCTACTAACAGTACTAGAATTTGCCGTAGCACTGATTCAAGCTTATGTATTCACTCTGCTTGTAAGCCTTTACCTACATGACAACACATAATGACCCACCAAACACATGCATATCATATAGTAAACCCAAGTCCATGACCATTAACAGGAGCATTCTCAGCCCTTTTACTTACATCCGGACTAGTAATGTGATTTCACTACAACTCTGTTATACTTCTATCCATAGGCCTACTAGCAAATACCCTAACAATATACCAATGATGACGAGATATCATTCGTGAAGGAACATACCAAGGACATCACACCCCTATTGTCCAAAAAGGACTTCGATACGGAATAATCCTATTCATCGTCTCTGAAGTATTTTTCTTCGCCGGATTCTTCTGAGCCTTCTATCACTCAAGTCTCGTACCAACACACGATCTTGGAGGCTGCTGACCGCCAACAGGAATTACACCGCTTAATCCCCTAGAAGTCCCACTCCTAAACACATCAGTCCTTCTAGCCTCAGGCGTATCAATTACATGAGCCCACCACAGTCTTATAGAAGGAAAACGAAACCATATAAACCAAGCCCTACTCATCACAATTATTCTAGGACTTTATTTTACAGCTCTTCAAGCCTCAGAGTATTTTGAAACTCCCTTCTCTATCTCAGATGGAATTTATGGATCTACATTCTTTATAGCAACAGGATTCCACGGCCTCCACGTAATTATTGGAACCACATTCCTTATTGTCTGCCTTCTACGACAACTCAAATTTCATTTCACATCAAAGCATCACTTCGGATTTGAAGCAGCAGCATGATATTGACATTTCGTAGACGTAGTATGATTATTCTTATACGTCTCTATCTATTGATGAGGATCTTACTCCCTTAGTATAATTAATATAACTGACTTCCAATCAGTAGATTCCGAAATTCACGGAAGAGAGTAATTAATTTGTTTATTATCATCTCAATTAACAGCCTTCTATCACTAATCCTAGTAACAATCGCATTTTGACTGCCCCAAATAAACGTGTATACAGAGAAAGCAAACCCCTACGAATGTGGATTTGACCCAACAAGCTCTGCACGCCTACCATTCTCCATAAAATTCTTCTTAGTAGCTATTACATTTCTCTTATTTGACTTAGAAATTGCCCTATTACTACCACTTCCATGAGCAATTCAATTTACCAACACCACAACCACAACCATTATAGCCTTTATCCTAATCACCATTCTATCTCTAGGATTATCCTATGAATGACTACAAAAAGGCCTTGAATGAACAGAATAAGTGGTAATTAGTTTAAACAAAATTAATGATTTCGACTCATTAGATTATGATCACTATCATAATTACCAATTATGACATCTACCTTCCTTAACCTTATAATAGCCTTCACACTTTCACTCCTAGGAACGCTTATATTTCGATCACACCTAATATCAACCCTTCTATGTCTAGAAGGCATAATATTATCCCTATTCATTATAATCTCAACTGCAACTCTGAACTCTAACTCTATAGCCTCCCTACCAATCCCCATTACAATCATAGTATTCGCAGCATGTGAAGCAGCAGTAGGATTAGCCCTTCTAGTAAAAGTCTCAAATACATACGGAACTGACTTCGTACAAAACCTAAACCTCCTCCAATGCTAAAAATCATCTTTCCTTCACTTATATTACTACCAATAACCTGATTATCCTCCCCAAAAAAAACCTGAACAAACGTAACATCCTACAGCTTCCTAGTAAGCCTAATTAGCCTGCTCCTTCTATGACAAAACGACGAAAATTATCTGAACTTCTCAATTATATTTTCTTCAGACCCACTATCCACACCACTAATTATCCTAACCACTTGACTTCTCCCACTTATACTTATAGCTAGTCAAAACCACCTAAAAAAAGAAAAGACAACATATCAAAAATTTTATATCTCCATATTAATCAGCCTACAAATCCTTCTAATTATAACATTCTCGGCAACCGAATTAATTATATTTTACATTCTATTTGAAGCCACCTTAATCCCAACACTAATTATTATCACCCGATGAGGCAACCAAACAGAACGATTAAACGCAGGAACCTACTTCCTATTCTATACACTAATTGGTTCAATTCCACTTCTAATTGCCTTAATCTCAATTCAAAACTCCATAGGAACATTAAACTTCACAATACTATCACTAATAACCCACCCCATCAACTCCTCCTGATCTAATAATATTCTATGATTAGCATGTATAATAGCATTCCTTATCAAAATACCATTATATGGAGTTCACCTATGACTACCCAAAGCACACGTCGAAGCTCCAATTGCAGGATCTATAATCTTAGCAGCTATCCTTCTAAAATTAGGAGGCTACGGAATGATTCGTATCTCAATTATCCTAGATCCGCTAACAAAATATATAGCCTATCCATTCATCCTGCTATCCTTATGAGGAATAATCATAACAAGCTCAATCTGCCTCCGACAAACAGACCTAAAATCATTAATCGCTTACTCCTCTGTAAGTCATATAGCCCTAGTAATTTCATCAATTATAATCCAAACCCCATGAAGCTTCATAGGAGCTACAATATTAATAATCGCCCACGGACTAACCTCCTCCCTTCTATTTTGCCTAGCAAATACAAACTACGAACGAATTCACAGCCGAACCATAATCATAGCCCGAGGCCTACAAATAATTTTTCCTCTAATAGCAACACTATGACTACTTGCAAGCTTAGCAAACCTAGCCCTTCCTCCATCAATCAACCTAATAGGAGAACTATTTATTGCTATATCACTATTTTCTTGATCCAACTTTTCAATCATTCTCATAGGTATAAATATCGTAATCACAGCTATATATTCAATTTACATAATTATCACAACACAACGAGGCAAACTAACAAATCACATAAACAACTTACAACCCTCACACACCCGAGAACTTACCCTCATATTTCTCCACATTATTCCACTCGCACTCCTTACCATCAACCCAAAACTGATCTCAGGACTTACAATATGTAAATATAGTTTACAAAAAACATTAGACTGTGAATCTAACAACAGGAAATTTACTTCCTTATTTACCAAGAAAGAATGCAAGAACTGCTAACTCATGCTACCATGCCTAAACACATGGCTTTCTTACTTTTATAGGATAAAAGCAATCCATTGGTCTTAGGAACCAAAAATCTTGGTGCAACTCCAAATAAAAGTAATAAATATAATTTCAGCATCAATCCTAACAATTTTCATTATCCTCATACTACCAATCTTAATCTCAATAACCAATCTAGTAAAACGTATTAACCTTCCACTATATGCTACCGCATCTATCAAACTCTCATTTTTCCTAAGCCTCTTGCCCTTACTCCTATTCTTTCACCAAAACACAGAATACATAATTACCAGCTGACACTGAATCACCATCAACTCTATTGACATAACAATAAGCTTTAAAATTGATTACTTCTCCATATTATTTCTATCAGTAGCACTATACGTTACCTGATCCATTATACAATTCTCCTCATGATACATACACTCAGACTATCACATCAACCGATTCATTAAATACCTCATGATATTCTTAATCACTATACTTATCTTAACATCAGCCAATAACCTATTCCAACTATTTATTGGATGAGAAGGTGTTGGAATCATATCATTTCTACTAATTGGATGATGGTATGGACGCGCCGACGCAAACACAGCAGCCTTACAAGCTATCCTATATAACCGAATTGGAGATGTAGGTTTTATCCTAGCCATAACATGATATTGCCTTAACATAAACTCCTGAGAACTTCAACAAATCCTACTTACCAATAACAACAATCTAATCCCTCTCCTAGGGTTATTAATTGCAGCAACAGGAAAATCAGCCCAATTTGGCCTTCACCCATGACTTCCCTCAGCCATAGAAGGCCCCACACCAGTTTCAGCCCTACTGCACTCAAGCACTATAGTAGTAGCAGGAATCTTTCTACTTATTCGATTCCATCCCCTCCTATCAAACAACAACACAATCCTAACAATAATAATATGTCTAGGAGCTTTAACCACATTATTCACAGCCATCTGTGCACTTACCCAAAACGATGTAAAAAAAATTGTAGCATTCTCCACATCTAGCCAACTAGGCCTTATAATAGTTACCCTAGGAATAAACCAACCATACCTAGCTTTCCTTCACATTTGCACCCACGCATTCTTTAAAGCAATATTATTCATATGTTCAGGATCAATAATTCATAACCTAAATGATGAACAAGATATCCGAAAAATAGGAAGCGTAATAAAAATTATACCATTCACATCTTCCTGTCTTATCATTGGAAGTCTAGCTTTAACAGGAATACCTTTCCTAACCGGATTCTATTCCAAAGACTCCATCATTGAAGCCATCAGCACCTGCAATACCAACGCCTGAGCCCTATTAATTACACTCATAGCCACATCAATAACTGCCATCTACAGCATACGAATTATCTACTTTGTTGCAATAACTAAACCCCGATGCCCTCCTATAATTATTATCAATGAAAACAGTCCTGACCTAGTCAACCCAATCAAACGATTAGCACTAGGCAGTATTCTAGCTGGCTATGTAATCTCAAACAACATCCCCCCAACCAATATTCAAATTCTCACAATACCATGGTACCTAAAAATAATAGCCCTAATAGTCTCTATCCTAGGACTCATCATTGCCCTAGAACTAAATAACCTAACCTTAAAATTCTCCATTAATAAAATTAAACCCCACTCAATATTCTCAACCTCCCTAGGATTTTTCCCATCTATCATCCACCGTATAATTCCACTAAAATCCCTAAACCCCAGCTTCAAAGTATCTCTAGGATTACTAGACCTAATCTGACTAGAAAAATCAATTCCAAAATCCACCTCATTCATCCACACTTTCACATCCAAAATATTAACCAGCCAAAAAGGAATAATCAAACTCTATTTCTTATCATTTACAATCACTATTACCCTAATCATTACTTTATATATAATTAATCCCGAGTGATTTCAATAATAATAAAAATTCCAGCAAACAATGATCACCCAGCTACAACCATCATCCAAGTAGCACAACTATACATTGCCGCAACCCCTACACCACCTTCCAACATCACCCCTACATCATCAATCTCATACATTAGCCAGTCATTCAAATCATCAAAATTAATCAACTCAACCTCATTTCAATAATCAATTAATCATATAACAAATATTTCCGTCAATACTCCAATAACTAAAAAACTAAAAACTAATCAGCTCGAACCCCAAGTCTCTGGGTATTCCTCAGTAGCCATAGCCGTTGTATACCCAAATACAACCAACATTCCACCTAAATAAATTAAAAACACTAACAGACCCAAAAACGAACCGCCAAATCCCAAAACTATTAAACAACCAACAAATCCACTAACAACCAACCCTAACCCACCATAAATAGGTGAAGGCTTCAACGCCAACCCAAGACAACCCGCTAAAAATAATAAACTTAAAATAAAAATATAATTAGTCATTGTTTCCACACAGCATTCAACTGCGACTAATGACATGAAAAATCATCGTTGTAATTCAACTATAGAAACATCTAATGACAAACATCCGAAAAACCCACCCACTATTTAAAATTATTAACCATTCCTTCATCGATCTACCCGCCCCATCAAATATTTCATCATGATGAAATTTTGGCTCCCTATTAGGAATCTGCCTAATAATTCAAATCATCACAGGCCTATTCCTAGCAATACACTACACATCAGATACAACAACAGCATTCTCATCAGTCACACACATTTGCCGAGACGTAAACTATGGGTGATTAATCCGATATATACACGCAAACGGAGCATCAATATTTTTTATTTGCCTATTTCTTCATGTAGGACGAGGCATATACTATGGATCCTACACATTCATAGAAACATGAAACATTGGAGTAATCCTATTATTTGCTGTCATAGCCACCGCATTCATAGGATATGTACTTCCATGAGGACAAATATCATTTTGAGGGGCAACAGTCATTACAAACCTACTCTCAGCTATTCCATACATCGGAACCACACTAGTCGAATGAATCTGAGGGGGATTCTCAGTAGATAAAGCAACACTAACACGCTTCTTCGCCTTCCACTTCATTTTACCATTTATCATTGTTGCCCTAGTAATTGTACATCTACTATTCCTTCACGAAACAGGATCTAACAACCCGACAGGCCTAAACTCAGACTCAGATAAAATTCCATTCCACCCATACTATACAATTAAAGACATCCTAGGAGTTATTATAATAGTCGCCTTCCTAATACTTCTAGTACTATTCTTCCCAGACCTACTAGGAGATCCCGACAACTACACACCAGCCAACCCACTCAATACTCCACCCCACATTAAACCAGAATGATATTTCCTATTTGCCTACGCAATCCTCCGATCCATCCCCAACAAACTAGGAGGAGTCCTAGCCCTAATCTTATCAATTCTAGTCCTTACCCTCCTACCCTTCCTCCACACATCCAAACAACGAAGCTTAATATTCCGCCCCCTCACCCAAACACTTTACTGAATCTTAGTAGCTAACCTACTCGTTTTAACCTGAATTGGAGGCCAACCAGTAGAGCATCCATTCATCATTATTGGCCAAGTAGCATCTATCAGCTACTTCTCCATTATCTTAATCTTAATGCCAATCTCAGGAATCATTGAAGATAGCTTACTCAAATGAGATTAATGTCCTAATAGTATAAACACATTACTTTGGTCTTGTAAACCAAAAATGAAGAAACATCTTCTTAGGATATCAAGAAGAAGGAATATCTCCCCACCATCAACACCCAAAGCTGATATTCTAATTAAACTACTTCTTGCGTACATAAAATTATCTAGTCCATAAGACATTTATGTATATCGTGCATTAAATTATACTCCACTAGCATATAAGCAAGTATTATTAATTAATGAATTAAGACATAATATTAAAAATCCACATAATTCAACTACAACATGAATATTATATTCAATTATAATTTAATGTTTTAGGACATATCTGTGTTATCTTACATACACCATTACAGTCATAAACCTTTCTCTTCCATATGACTATCCCCTTCCACATTTGGTCTCAATTTCTACCATCCTCCGTGAAACCAACAACCCGCCCACCTATGCCCCTCTTCTCGCTCCGGGCCCATGAAACTTGGGGGTAGCTATACTGAAACTTTATCAGACATCTGGTTCTTACTTCAGGGCCATCAAATGCGTTATCGCCCATACGTTCCCCTTAAATAAGACATCTCGATGGTACGGGTCTAATCAGCCCATGCCCAACATAACTGTGGTGTCATGCCTCTGGTATTTTTTAACTTTTGGGATGCTATCACTCAACATAGCCGTCAAGGCATGAAGGTCAGCACATATTGTAGCCGAACTCCTCGATTAAGGATCATTAATCCACAAATACAACCCTTCGAAGACTATCTTTTAATGCTTGTAGGACATAAATTTAAATACATAGTAAATTTCACTTACCAAACCCCCATCCCCTTAATGCCAAACCCCTAAAACACTAACTTAAATTCCGTAACTTCCCCGTTATTCTAGTGGTTCACAAAATATAACTTCATTTTCAGTTTTAGTAAAATTATTTCGCTTACCCCATTCGCCCCTTCAAACTTTGTACCCCAAAATTTTCCCAACAGTATTTTTG